AACTTGAGGAAAGCTGAAGGCAAGAGGCAAACAATTGAGGCAAGTCTAGCTCTCAGACGGGCTAGGACACGAGTAGAGGCTATCAACGTGATTTCGTAACTAGTTGGTTAATCGAAAGAATTTTCGTATAAACAGAACTTTCGTTTCTACAGCCCATTTTGATTCTGCCGATTAAATAGAATCAAATACAATCAAAAGTTAAATCAGATTTTGATCTAACGAAAAATTTGAAAATTGAAAACGGAAATAGAATAGGATGAAAAAGATAGAAAATCTATAAAAGAAGGTGGGTAGAAAAACTTATTAGACACCGGGATCAATGGTATCTAATAAGTTCTACCTACTATTGGATTTGAACCAATGACTCCCGCCGTATGAAAGCAATACTCTAACCACTGAGTTAAGTAGGTCATTTATTATCATAAGGAATCATAAAGAGAAAGAAAAGGGACCTATCCCATCGATGGATTATAAATCCAATATTACTTCTAAGCAATACCAATCAAACCGACCAAAAAGGTATGATTATGATGTTGGATCATGTACTATTCATCTTGACAAGAAATTATCTAAATAATATGATAAAATATGTATCACAAACACAAGGGCTATAGCTCAGTTAGGTAGAGCACCTCGTTTACACGTGCGCCAATGTTTTTCAGGGGAGTCTATCATGCAATCAAAAGAATTGATCCTTTTGAGAAATCGATGTCTTACTCCATTACTTTGAAGGAACAAAACAAGAGAACAATAGCCTGACAAATGGTTCGGTCCGATTCGGGTGCCGTTTAGGCAGGAGCAGGATCCGAATCGAACCCATCATTGATTTGAGATATTGATAGGGTGAATACCCAGTCTATTCAATGCTAGGCATAATGAGTATAAGGACCTCAAAAATTCTCTTTTCGTCCTATGAATCTTAAGGTGTATGAAGTTTCATGTTTGATTTTTTGGATGATAGAGACTCCATTTAACTTAGGTTGATCTAGGCCAGAAGCAGACCTACGTCAAGATAAACCTTCCCTTCTTTGAAACACTTTGGTAGTGCTCCTGTATCAGTAATGAATCAGAGCACATGGAACCATCTTCGTTTTTTTTTATAAGTTTCTAAGAGAAAAAAAATATATGGTAGACTAGCTGATATTTCTATCAGTTAATGAAAGAGCCCAATGCAAAAAAATGCGTGTTGGGTCTTTGAAATAGGTCGAATCATTTTGATAATAATCAGTTCGATCTGTTTTACCGAGAAGGTCTACGGTTCGAGTCCGTATAGCCCTATATTTTTGATATTTTATTTTATTAATTTAAAATAGAAAATATTTTTAAAATTAATAAAAATGAAATGAAAATAATATTCTTAAAACTAAAGCAAACTAAAACAATAAAGAATATCCAAATACAAATAAAAAAAGTTGTATACTAATTATTGTATTCTTTGTTGATTGGAACTGGTCGCTTCCAGTTGCTTGGTTAAAATCATTCCCATAAGCTCGCTCACAGGGAGATCGCTCAGAGTATAAAACTGAAAACAAAAGCGCATTTCAATGGATCCAATCGCTCTTTTTTATTCTCTTGGATAAGAATAAAATAAACAAAACCCCATTTTCTTAATTAATCCTCGTGAGTAGATTCAATTTCTATTGATTCTATATAAATAGAAATTGCATTTTCCTCTTTTACTGTCCGTAATCAAAGAGTTAGTGAGACTTCTTCGGTATACCCCCCAATTTTGGTGAATCCTTGGAGAAAAAATTATGACACGAATCCGGTAAAAAAAAGAAAAAAAAAAACCAACCTAATTCAACTCAACTCAAATCTAATATTGAGTTGCACGGATCTAGGAACGCCTTGTTGTATGTATTTGTTGACATGTCAGAGTTTGAAAAACAAAGATCTTTTCCTAAACATAATTTCATACAGAATCTCATAAATCTATATTAAATAGATACAAAAATATATATTAAATATATCATAAATCTATATTAAATAGATAGAAATAATATATAGAAATAGATAGAAATAATATATAGAATAAATAGAATAGAATTAGAATAAATAGAATAGAATAAAAAAAATAGAATAAATAGAATAGAATAAAAAAATCGAATTTCGAATTGGAAGGTTTTTTTATTTCTAATACATATTAGATATTAGTTAGATATTAGAATTCCTTTTATTTAGAAAAATCCGAAATGAAGTGAAAACGAAAAAGTTTTACTTGTTTTGGATTTGTATAGTATTATACTCTATACTATTATACTATATAGTAATAGTATAAATGTATACTATTACTATACAAATTAGTACTATATCGAAATGAAATCGAAATAAGTGGAATGTAAATAGGATTAATTCCAATCAATAAATCTTAAAACGCAACATGTAAACACAGCAAACAAACGAAACTAGACGATTCGATCAAACTGAATTGTTGTTTTGACTAAACAAACAGTTGTGGATGACTTGACAATGAATTCCAGGTCGAATCGACTAATCCGGT